CCAAAAATTTCCACGGGTTCGTAAAAAATCGAATCGTTTAAACCATGATCATGAGCAAACGCATAAATATACTCCTGAAAAAGAAACGGATATAGGAAGTGTTGTTGCCGAGATCTATCTTTTTCTAAATATCCTTGTAATTCTTCCATTTACATTTCTACTTGAGCCAGAGGCAGAAGGTTTTTCTTGGTTTATCAAATGATACATACATAGTGCAATATGGTCAGAACAGGGTATTATGTATTGTATTATGTATATAGTATAGTAAGAAAAAAATATATACCCCGGAAAAGAAAGAGGGAGTCCAATCAACAGATCTTTTTACCTTCCTTTTCTATCCAATTGGTTTATGTTCGTTATAATTACAACAGGAGAAAAAATCCTTTATTTTTGCAACCCAATCGCTCTTTTGACTTTGGAAAAAATTCTCTTTATCAATATACTGTTTCTTCTACACATCTGTCTACAATCCATAATAAAGAATAATTAGGATTCTGAAAAAAAAAGAAAAAATCAATGGTTCACTCACAGGAGAACCCACTCTTTCCCGCATTAGGCACTAATTCATTTTTAACATCTAATTAGATCGGGTAATCATTCCAATTAAGAACATAAGCTCGTTGCTTTTTATTTTACCAGAATTGGAGCCATAGAGCTCTATCCATTTATTCACTAGACCCAACTGTAAATGTGAATTTCTTTTGTCCCCTTCCAAAAATCAAAACAATCTTTTGGAACTGTAATGTAATGATTCGGTAAGGATAAACTCAAAGTTCTACTTTAACTTTGACTTTCATTTCAAATTAAATAAATTAATAAAATAGAAAATCTAATAAAATAATAAATTGATTTTATTACGACATGCTGTTTTTTCCATTCATTACCCTTGAGGATCAGTCGTGGTCTTATAGACTATACCAATAGTCTGGACGAATTTGTTGCTTCATCCAAATGTGTAAAAGATCATAGTCGCACTTAAAAGCCGAGTACTCTACCGTTGAGTTAGCAACCCGGATAAATAGGATATGTAGATACGATCGAAATATAAAAATAAATTGAATTGCACTGCACGACCCTATCAAAACATTGAACTAGCAACACATCGAAAAGAAGGATTTTCTGATCAATTAGAAACACAAAATACCAAAATTTGCAGATCGGATTAAAAATATTCCTAATCTAAATGTAAAAATTATGACAGACCACCCATTTTTTATCAAATTCTTTTTTTATTTTCCCTAAGAAAATACATCTTGTATGAGAGTAAATGCAGCAAGGCAAACCCATCATTTGAGTGAAGGAAACAAAAAAAACCAATATGGGGTGGGGATAAACAGCCCTATTTATCTACGATCGAATTATATTTGTTCGATACACCATTGTCAATATAAAAGCAATGTTGAGAAAGTAAATCAAGTAAATAAAATAAAGACTTGTGTTGGATTGGCACAACATAAATAAGAAATTGAAATGGGAAAAATTAAGGAAAAGGTAAATAAAAAATCCCCGGTTTATTCAATCAATAAAAGTACGATAAGCAAGCTTAACCCCTTGTTTGTTGTTAAATTTAATTCCCCCACCAAAATATGAATAAAGCAAGAAAAAGGAAAATGGTGTGTAAATAGAAATAATTACACAAGGATAGATACTAGTTACCCTTCCCTACTTTATTTTATTTATTTAATAATTTTGTTTTTTCCTTTAATTAACTCAAAGTTCTTTCTTTAAAGAGTTCTGCCTTCTTTAAAATATCATAAACAGTTCCTGTAGGTTGAGCACCTTTTTCAAGGAAATATAGAATAGCAGGAACATTTAAATAAGTTTGATTCTTTATCGGATCGTAAAAACCTACTTTTCGAAGATCTCTTCCTTCTCTTCGGAATCGAACATCAATTGCAACGATTCGATAGATGGCTCATTGGGATAGATGTAAATAAACAATGCCCCCCCTAGAAACGTATAGGAGGTTTTTTCCTCATACGGCTCGAGAAAAATGATTCCAATTTCTGTATATAATAGCAAGTGGATCCATAAAATAATGAATTTTACTATAATTTGAATTGAGTACTTTTTTCTTCTTACTTACAGAAAAAGGAAGAAATCTCATTCATACTCATAACTCAAGTTGGGTAATTCTGACAAGAAAATCCTTAGACATTTATTGAGCCGTCTCTAAACTCTTTTGTTTGTCTCATTTCGAATCTATTTTTATTCCTCAGTCTGATCCAATTGTTGAGACAATTGAAAATAGTGTTTCCTTGTTTCGGAATCCTTTATCCTTGCTTTGTGAAATCATTGGGTTTAGACATTACCTCGGGGATCCTTATTCCTTTCAAAATGGCAGCAACATACCTTTTTTTGTTATTTCTTTCTATATAAATAGAATACGAATGATTGATTCCCTTGTGATACACTTTTCATCGAAATAGTTTTACCAATTTTGAAAAATTTGACTTTTCAAACTTGTTCTGAATTTGAACCTTTCAATTTAGAATTTATATATAGTGAGGATATACTTACAGAGTTGGTCTAACTTATTGATTTTCACTAACCCTAGATTCTTTCCCTTGAAAAATGAATCAATCCTTTCTTCTCGAGCTTCATCATGTACTATTTACTTATAACCCAACACAAATTAGGTTCCGGGCAGAACAGAACAAACTATGTCGAGCCAAGAGCATCTTCATTACTATAGAAGATGGCGGATGTAAAAATCCACAGCCGACCATGTCCTTCAAGTCGCACGTTGCTTTCTACCACATCGTTTCAAACGAAGTTTTACCATAACATTCCTCTAATTGAAATTTCAAAGCGGTATGGAATTGATTCAATATAAAATCATGAATAGTCATTGGTTCAACCGGTATATAATATTTCTATCTACGGATAAATAAGTATTTATCCGGATAAGGGTCAGCAAGGATCAAATTTATTTAATTTAACCCCATATTCTATCATATGAATTGAATGAAAATAAAGATATTCAATTTTACCCACATTTGACACTTGATTCCGTTTGTGAGAAACCAAACGAATTCTCAGATATGATTCTTAGAACCATTCTGAAAATTAATAAGAAAAGATTTTTCCCTTTAACAAATTATTGTTTCATGTGGAATGCAGTGTGATCCCATCTTTCGTTTCATGAAAAACGATCTGGGACGGAAGGATTCGAACCTCCGAATAACGGGACCAAAACCCGCTGCCTTACCACTTGGCCACGCCCCATTTTGATTTCTATTCGATATTAATCAACACTAATATTGGTATTGGTTATTCGTCAATCCCAACCCAAATACACAAAAACATATGGGATATTTTGTTGCTAGGATTCAAGACATGTAGATATAGAATCAAAAAAATTCATTGATCATTACATAGAATTCAATTAAGATATTGTATGAAAGTTGAATTCCTTATATTCTCATTTTAGAATGATAATGGGGGGAGGGATTTTTTATTTGGGAAAGTCCGAACCGAAGAAAAAGAAGGATTTCTTGATCTGCCTTTTTCATTTTTCCCTTATAAAAATAACTCAAAATTATCTAATCCACAAGAACGAAATGCTTGTTATGCTTAATATCTTTAGTTTAATCGGTATCTGTCTTAATTCTGTCCTTTATTCGAGTAGTTTTTTCTTCGCCAAATTGCCCGAAGCTTATGCCATTTTCAATCCAATCGTAGATGTTATGCCTGTCATACCTTTACTCTTTTTTCTCTTAGCCTTTGTTTGGCAAGCCGCTGTAAGTTTTCGATGAAATCTTTAATACTCTGCTAAATTGATGATGTATTTGATAAAAAAATTCTAAAAATTGATAAGATCAGATAAGTCTTACATTACGAACCCTCGATTCAAAAATTGAAATTCTTGTATATTGAATGAATAACCGCAGCGATGAATTTGGATCAGCCTTTTCCCCGTTCTGACCTTCCGGTGAGTATGGACTATTAGGTACTCCATAATACCTAATTATTGATATGACAAGAAATTTCGGGTAACGAATGAATCAAAATCTTATTACAAAAAAATTCGTTTTATTTTTCATTTTTTGGGGTGTCAAAACAAAAAAAATGGTATATGTGGTAAAAAATAGGCAATCTATTCCCCTTTTTCAAAAAAAAAAATGATCTTGGAGATTGTGTAATGCTTACTCTCAAACTCTTTGTTTACACAGTAGTGATATTCTTTGTTTCCCTTTTTATCTTTGGATTCTTATCTAATGATCCAGGACGCAATCCTGGACGTGAGGAATAAAAAATTTCTAGTTTTTTTCTTTTAAAAAAATTAATTCTTAATAATCTTATTTGTTTCATACATTTAACTATGATAAAATCAAGGGATGAGAATCTTTTCGAATTCGAAAATACCAAGTGATCAGAGAAAGCGGAAAGAGAGGGATTCGAACCCTCGGTACAAATAATTTGTACAACGGATTAGCAATCCGCCGCTTTAGTCCACTCAGCCATCTCTCCTAATTCCAAATTGAAAATTTGTTATGTGATGTAACACGTGAAATAAAGATTGATAAAAATTCACCTTCTTCTCTTTATTTTCTTTTTTCATTTGATTTTTATTTATTTAATCTTATTTAACTTTATTATTATTATTTATTTTATTATATTATTCTATTTTAATAAAAAAAAAATATTATTAAAATAGAAATTCGAAATATTCTAATAAATAATAGAAATTTTTTAAATAGCTATTAAAATTTAAACTTAAACAAAGTATTTAATATTAAGAAAAAGATAGAAAAAAGCAATTGATCAGGAATTCAATATAGATAATGACTCAAAACGTATCTCCTCAATAGAAAGAATATCTTAGTTCTTTGATTTTATACGAAAGGTTTATTCTCCCGGCCTGATCTGCTTAAGTACTGGCCGGGACATTTCTTCTTTTATTCCATTGATTATTCTTTTTTTCTTTTTCTCAGTTTATTACTTAATTTCTTACTGTTGTCAAGTAAGGAATAAAAAAAGACATATGATAACATATA